ATGATATATCTTTTAATTCCTTCAATAGCAACTCTTTTACTTACCTGAATTGTCCCTCCCCGATTAATATGAATCACCACCATATCCAAATCTCTTTTCATATCCGCCTTAAGACTTAACCTTCTACCATCCCATTACTCCTCTACATGACATAATATATCCTACAACCTCGCAATCGATTCCCTCTCAACTCCCCTAATCATCCTTAGATGCTGACTAATGCCAATCTCCCTCTTGGCAAGTATAAAAACCATAAAGAATCAAAAAACTAAAAATCAACGAAAATTCATTTTTTTAATTTTTATTATCCTAATATCTCTAATACTTACCTTCTCTTCCCTCGAATTATCCTTATTCTACATATCTTTTGAAACCACGCTCCTCCCCACCCTAACACTAATTTCACGATGAGGGGCACAAAAAGAACGATTCCAAGCTAGCATATACTTTTTATTCTATACTCTCTCAGGGTCTCTCCCCCTACTACTAGCCATTATAGCAATCTATACAACAGCCGAATCCCTCATATTTCCCTTTCTGACTATAATAAACGAAATTCCAACTCTCCCCCTAACTATTACCTCGATATGATGAATATTCTGCTTGATTGCATTTACAATTAAGATGCCAATCTATGGATTTCACCTATGACTCCCAAAGGCCCATGTTGAAGCTCCAATAGCTGGATCCATGATATTGGCAGCTATTCTCCTAAAGCTAGGAGGATACGGCCTTGCCCGAACAGTACTAATCTTTTTTATACCCTCCTCTAACCTAATATCCCTTCCCCTTACCACATTTTGCCTATGAGGAGCCTTAATTACAAGAATAATTTGCCTGCGGCAAACTGACCTTAAGGCCCTTATTGCCTACTCCTCAGTTGGACACATGAGCCTAGTAGCCTCTGGTATATTCACCATCTCACTCTGAGGATTTAAAGGAGCTCTCACACTCATGATAGCCCATGGCCTAATCTCCTCAGCCTTATTCTCCCTAGCAAAACTTCTTTACGAGCGAAAAAACACACGAACCCTCTCAATCACACGAGGATTCAAGCTTATTACCCCTCTTCTAACCTTTTGATGACTAATCACATGCGCCTCTAATTTAGGACTCCCCCCTACCCCAAACCTTATTGGAGAACTTCTAATTCTTTCAACAATTATTGATTGAAAAATACTTACCACCCCCATTATTACCCTAGCAACAATATTCGGCGCAATTTATTCTCTACTTATTTTTAGAAACACTAATAACAACAATTTTCCTAAATTCCTCTCTAAAATTAGACCCATAAACACTTGTAAACACATTCTTATAACTCTCCACCTTTTTCCCCTAATCTTTTTAATGGTAAACCCCAGCCTCATTACAATTAATTAAAAAAAACCCCAGAAAACCCCAAAAAACAAACATATTCACAATACCCCCCCCTTACAAACTTTCTTTTAAAAAAATTATAACCTATTTTCCCATCAAACTTCTCAAGGTTAATTTTAACATATCATTACAAATTCCCCTTTATATATAAATATAGCAATAAAATTGTTAAAATTATGATCAAAGTAGTTTAAATCTAAACCTTAATTTGTGGCATTAAAATTATCAGTTAAAATCTGGTCTATGGTCCGAAACTTATAGGTTTATTTTAGTCCTGCTAAGTCTTCAAATCTGTAGTTCAACTCTATAGAAGTTTCGATGCTAATTAAATTATCAAATATTATTACCACCACAAACACAACTATAATCCTAATATTATTCCTGACCACCTTTTTCTCCCAAAAGAAAATAAAATCTTTTACTCACCAAAAGAAAGATTCCTCCTTCGGCACTTTTCATAACACAACATTCTCTCTAATAAATAAAAATAAAACTTTCTTTATATCTATCCTAAAGAATCTTGCCATCCTATCCCTACTTCCTCTTCTTAGAAAAATTTTAATCGAATCCCCAGATACTACTATAATCCTCACAAACTGACTAACAAAAAACACATTTTCATTTACTCTAGAATTTCACTTTGACCTAAAATTCAAAATATTCCTTTCCATTGCTCTTTTTGTTTCCTGATCAATCATAGAATTTTCCCTTTATTATATGAATAGAGACCCCAATCCAAACAATTTCTTTCGCCTCCTCATAATTTTTCTTCTAAAAATGATTATACTAACCTCCTCCAATAATATTTTCTTACTTTTCATAGGATGAGAGGGAGTAGGCTTCCTGTCCTTCTTACTCATAAGATGATGAACTACACGAACTAAAACTAAAAACAGAGCCCTACAAGCAATAATTTACAATCGAATAGGGGACATTGGAATCCTCCTATTCTTCTCTCTTACCGTAACTTCTTTTAAATCCTGATCCCTCTCCGAAATTAGCATCTCCCTCACTAAAAAATCCTATGCTTTTAACTTACTCTTAATGGGAGCACTCTTAGCTGCAACTGGAAAGTCTGCACAATTTGGACTTCACCCTTGACTACCAGCTGCAATGGAAGGTCCTACTCCTGTCTCTGCCTTACTTCACAGGTCTACTATGGTCGTAGCCGGAATTTTTCTTCTAATCCGAATATCCCCCTTGTATCAAAAAACCCCTTACTTTAAAACCTGATGCCTTATCTTAGGATCAATTACAGCCACATTTGCTGCCACCACAGCAATATCTCAACACGACATAAAGAAGATAATTGCCTACTCCACCACAAGTCAACTTGGCCTTATGATGATTTCAATAGGCCTTAACCAACCTAATATTGCATTATTTCACATTTGTACTCACGCCTTTTTTAAGGCTATGCTATTCCTATCCTCCGGCAGTATTATTCATAGCCTTAAAAAAGAACAAGACATACGAAAGATGGGAGGTCTACAATTAATTCTCCCCAAAACAGCTGCCTGCATTCTTCTGGGCTCCCTTGCTCTTTCCGGGATACCCTTCCTTGCCGGATTCTACTCTAAGGACCTAATTTTAGAACTAGGCCTCACTAATCTTTCCAATCTATTTGGTATTATCTTATCTTTTCTAGCCACCCTTCTTACATCTGTCTACTCATTACGAATCATCTTTTTCTGTTTTATAAAGAATCCTTCTTTCCTTCCCATGTCCCCCACAAAAGAAGAGAAACCTAACTTAACCAAATCCCTCAATCGACTAGCACTTGGAACAATCATTTCCGGATGACTCATATCCACCTTTATATTATTTAACCAACCCCCAACAATTATAATATTTCTTAAGAAACTTGCATTCACAATCACCCTCCTAAGTATTCTATTCAGAATCTCATTTTTATACGAACTATCCACACAATTCCTACCCCTAACAACCAAAACTCTTAATACTTTCACCACAAAACAATGATTTTACGAAAACTTACTCCATATTTCCACCCTGCTAACCACCTTCTTTTCCTCTCTCTTTCTAAGAACTCGTAAACTCGATCGAGGGTGAAGAGAAAACCTCGGAGCTCAAGGTATAGGCCACCTCTCAATTAAAACCTCCCAAACTTACCAACTTACCCAAACAGGATACATCAAGCAGTATCTCGTATTCTCTTTTACAACTTTTTCTTCCATGTTAATAGTAACCTTACTACTTACCTATTAAAGTCCCTTACAAAGCCTTTAACACTTTATACTCTGAACCATAAGTAATTAAGAGGGCAACAATTAGAGCCACCAACAACATATACCCCCCGCCCAAAAGATATAATCTCATACTATGATACAATTTTCCTCTTCCAATCAATCCTGGACTCACAAATCTACACCAATCTACCTGCCCAAAACTTCTAAAAGAATCAAATTTAAAAAAACCTCACAAAACCACCAAAACCCTCAATAAAATAATCTCTCCCAAACTTTTCCTAACCACAGGATACCGTTCAGCAGAAATGGCCGTAGAATAAACAAACACAACCAACATTCCTCCCATATAAATAAGAACTAAAACCAATGCTATAAATGATAAACCCAATAAACTAGAAAATATACACCCTGCCAGCGCAACTAAAACCAACCCCAAAGCTCCATAATAAGGAGATATACTATAAAAAACCAAAGTCCTCCCAAAAATCATCACCATAAACACAATATAAAAAATCATTATATATAAAAAATTATGACTGGCCCTTTACGAAAGAATCACCCTCTATTCAAGATTATTAAAAAATCTTTAATTGATTTACCCTCACCAAGTAATCTATCCATATGATGAAAATTCGGATCCCTTCTAGGTTTATGCCTTATTATACAAATAATTACTGGACTATTTCTAGCCATGCATTATACCTCCGACATATCCTTAGCCTTCTCCTCCATTAGACATATATGCCGCGATGTTAATTACGGTTGACTATTACGAAAAATCCATGCCAACACAGCCTCATTATTCTTTCTATCTATATACTTTCATATAGGCCGAGGATTGTACTACGGCTCTTACGTAAAAGAAGAGACATGAAACATTGGAGTGATACTCTTTTTCTTAACAATGCTCACCGCCTTTGTTGGTTATGTACTACCCTGAGGACAAATGTCCTTCTGAGGCGCCACAGTAATCACTAAACTAATTACAGCTCTTCCCTACATTGGAACTTCCATTGTACAATGGTTATGAGGCGGATTTTCCGTCGATAACGCAACACTTACACGATTTTTTGCTTTTCACTTTTTATTCCCCTTTCTTATTACAGCCCTTTCCATAATCCACCTTCTTTTCCTCCATCAAACAGGATCAAAAAATCCTACTGGTCTAGACTCAAACTTTGATAAGACCCCTTTCCACACATACTTCTCCACTAAGGATATAACAGGCTTTTTAATTCTCCTCACCCTACTAACCTCAATAGTTCTTTTATCCCCCAATCTCTTAAAAGACCCTGAAAAATTCAATCCTGCCAACCCATTAATTACTCCCATTCATATTCAACCAGAATGGTACTTCTTATTTGCCTATGCCATCCTACGATCAATACCTAAAAAGTTAGGAGGTGTTATTGCCCTAATTGCCTCTATTTTAATCCTATTTATTATTCCCTTCACCCACACCTCTATGAACCAAGCAAGAACCTTCCGACCGATTTCCCAAACCTTATTCTGACTTCTAGCCACCACATTTATTATACTCACCTGAATAGGCAGTCAACCTGTAGAAGAACCTTTTGTATTAATAGGACAAATCTCCTCTATAATCTATTTCTCTTTAATAATACTTATTCTTCCCATAACCGCAGAACTAGAAAAAAAACTAGTATTCTGCAAAGATAGCTTAATCATAAAGCAAAGCACTGAAAATGCTTAAATAAAGGTTTAAATCCTTTTCTTAGCAACTGATTTGGTCCTAGTCCTATCCTTGATTATCTCTAAAATGATACATGCAAGTTAAAAACAACACGGTGAGTTACTCGAATACAATTACCTTAATGACTATTATATTCCTTTACAGTATCAGGCTTTAACCTAAACCTACTACACTAAGCAATCCCACATCTGCAGTACCAAACATTATACAATAAGTATACGCTTGATATAATTATAGAGAAAAGAGTCGGTAAATTATGTGCCAGCCACCGCGGTTATACATAAGACCCCAATCAAGACCCTTCGGTTAAAAGGTGGTCAGAAAAATCACCCCTGTATAAAGAAAAATCAACTCTAGTAGTAACAAACTCTACAGAAAGACTAATTACAAAATATAAACAACTTTATAATAAAAAATAATAATATTTTTTTACCTCATTTTCGAATCCACCAAAGCTCAAAAATAAACTGGGATTAGATACCCCACTATATGAGCCATAAAATAACAAAACACCTGAGAACTACGAACTAAAGTTTGAAACTCAAAGGACTTGGCGGTTTTTTAGACCTACCTGGAGGAGTTTGCTACCTAATCGATAACCCACGAAAAACCTTACCAACCTTAGAAAAACCAGCTTGTATACCATCGTCGTCAGTCTACTTCTTAAGAAAGTATACACAATGAATACCCACTCTTCTCTACGTCAGATCAAGGTGCAGCTCATAGGATGGAGGTAAGTGAACTACAATAATTCACCAATTTTTTTAAAAACTAAATTTTGAACGGCCCCATGAAACTAAACCTGAAATAGGATTCAGAAGTAATCTCCACTAGAAAATGGATATGAACACTTCAAAGCTCTAAAATGCGCACACATCGCCCGTCACTCTCGTCTACAGAGGAGAAAAGTCGTAACATAGTAGGCGTATTGGAAAATGCGCCTGGAATTAAATTTTTATAGTTGAAAACAACAGTAACTTTTCATGTTACAAGTTTGAGTGAAACCCTCAATAAAAATTAGTTTTAAAAGCTTATAGGACAGCAATTAATCTTGTAAATTAAAAGACAGAAGTTCAAATCTTCTTTAAAACTCATAATCTCCTTATATTGGCCCCCCTTTTCTCCTTCTTTTTCCCCCCTTCCCCAAAAAATACCCAACAAGTATGTATACAAGTAATAAGTATGTGCACACATTTCTTTCTAAAGGGAGAATTTTTTGGGTACTTCCAAAGCATATTTTCATATGGAAATAACTCTTAAATAGTATTTTTTTTTTTTTATTTTTTTTTACGATAAGATTAGTGTCATGTTTTACCTAACAAAGCAGATAATTAGTTTGTATTAAACCTTTCTGATTTACAGTATTAAATTCATCCTTTTTGGACCTAGGGCTTTTCCCCTTTAACTTTTATAACTTTTATAAAGTTATTATTGAATCTACAGAAAAATTTTCCTGCCAATTTTCACCTATTTTTGCGATTATCTTTTCACTTTTAGTTTTTTTATAAAAACTAAGATTTCCTCCTTTCAATAGGAAAAATACCTTTTATTTCCCGCCCAAAAAGCTCTAAACAATTTTGGATATTCTCAACTTGTTTTTTTAAATCTTAATTTTACTACAGAATTCCTTTCTAGTGCATTTTTTTAAAAATTGGCACTTCTCTTCTGGTCCTTTCGTACTAAGAAAAAAAACTTTCTCATCGTGGATAGAAACTGACCTGGCTTTCACCGGTCTGAACTCAGATCACGTAGGACTTTAATGGTCGAACAGACCAACCCTTGGAAACTGCTGCATCTCCTGGAAGTCCCGATCCAACATCGAGGTCGCAAACCCTTTTATCAATATGAACTCTCCAAAAGGATTACGCTGTTATCCCTACGGTAACTTTTTCCTTTGCTCACTCTTTCAAATGGATCACTTCAATACAACTATATTAAGTCACTCTAAAGTAGTCACTTCTAACATATATTTATAACGGAGGTTTAATATTCTCCGCGATTGCCCCAATCTAAGTAAAACACTTATAATCCAATATTTCTCTAGTAAAACTAACATTTTAAAAACTAAATTAACACAAAAAACACACTTAAGGATCTAAATTTCTTTACTTAAGCTCGATAGGGTCTTCTCGTCCTACGAACTAATTTCCGCTTCTTCACAAAAAAATCAATTTCAAAGCTCTAAAAGAGAGACAGTCAAATTTCCGTCTTGCCATTCATACCAGCCTCCATTTAAGAGACAAATGATTATGCTACCTTTGCACGGTCAAAATACCGCGGCCGTTTAACTCTGTCACCGGGCAGGCAGAACTCCTTATACATTAGAAACCTTTCCAAGGAGCGATGTTTTTGGTAAACAGGCGAAATTTATTTTTGCCGAGTTCCTTTCCTTTAGTTTTTATAAAAAACAATTTCCTGAGTTGGAAGACAATATATAAATCTATTTTCTCGTTCCCTTTATTAATTTTTCCATCCAATTGTTAGGCATGATTAATTCTCAAAAAATATTTCTTTTATTCCTTCTACTAATTCTAACATTATAACTTTTAAAACTATAAAATTTCTTGATAATAATTTTGCAACATCAAACTTCTCCAATAAAATCTTATGTATTATTCACACAAAGTAAGCTTTAACGCTTTTTATAAAGATAGATGATTCTAATCCTACTTCCTTTTTCTTACATAACACATGATAATAAAAAATTTTTAATCAACAAAAAAAGCTTTTTCCTCCTTGACAAATAAGCTTATCCCTATTTGTCTAAAAAACACAGTATTATTTTAACACAACCACTTATCCTTAAAGATCCTTTTATTAAATAAATCTATATATCTAGCTTACACTCCTTTCTCAAAAAACCAGCTATCCCTAAGTTCGATTAGCATATCACCTCCAATGTATCCTCAAGTCTTACTTCTGCAACAGTAAAAACTATATTTCTACAAACAGAATACATTAAATCACTTAGCTTCGGGCCATAAAATTCTTTTATTCAAACTAATTAAACCATTATACAAAAGGTACAGACTTTAAATCTTTCTTCCCATTTTATTTATATTTCATATTATTTCAATCTTCCTTCACAGTACTCTCTCTATAGCTTTTAACCAAACAATTTCCAAAACTTGTACTATTCTTCCCATTCTTTTCCCAATATTTTGATCTATAGTAAATCAGAAAGGTTTAATACAAACAATAATATTTCAAGCTAATTTATCTAAAATTTTATTTATATATACTTATTTATTTACTATAGAGACCAAAAAAGGAAAACACACTATACCAAATATTCTTAACCTCAACAATATGCCCAAAAATACCCTCACCACAGATAAATTTACCTTGTAAAAACCTACTCTTCGCCAAGTAAATATTACTAAAGAATGCTGAGGAAATAAAACTAATCCTCTTTTAAAAGCTATACGCAAGTAAAAAAAAAGACTTATAAGCCTGCCAACCACCAAAATTCCTCTTATCATTATCACTCCTTTTTCCATTAAACACTCTAAAGCTAAAAACTTAGTTAAGAACCCCATCAAAGGAGGAAGACCTCCTAAAGAAAGAACACTTAAAACCAAACATAAGCCCCCCGCCGATTTAACATACACTAACCGACCTAATAACGACAAAGAGTATAATCCTAACTCACTCCTAATTAAAAATACTCTTGAATTAATTATCACGTATACCACAAACATAACTAAACTAACCCTAGTAGAATAAAACATAACTCTACATATTCACCCTATATGTGTTATAGAAGAAAAAGCCAACATCTTTCGAACTTGAACCTGTTTCAAACCCCCTCAAGCCCCAACAACTACAGATAAAGTTGATACCAGAACCAAAACTAAACCTTTAAGGCTGCTCACTATATAAATCATCAAAATAAAAGGCGCAATCTTCTGCCAAGTTGATAAAATCAAACCTTGTAAAAACCTTACACCCTGCAATACATCAGGAAATCAATAATGGCAAGGAAACAACCCTAACTTTAAAACTAATGCTAAAGTCATAACTCTAGAACTAAATATTTTTAAAGGTTGGACAACCGATCAAGAAGAATAAAACCAAGCTTGAATTAATACTACATTTAAAATTATAGCTGCACTAAACGACTGAACTAAAAAATACTTTATTGCCGATTCCACACTACGAGGCCTATACTGATACGACAATAAAGGCAAAATAGATAAAGTATTCATCTCTAAACCAAACCACACAGTAAACCAATGATGACTACTTATAACCACAAAAGTCCTAACCACCACATTCAAAACTAACAATACTACAACTTTTCGATGCACAAAATTTGGAAGGAATCTAACCTTCTACAACCTAATTATCAGCTAAGTGTTCTTACCCAAAGAATCAAATTCTTATATTAACAAACTCGGAGGTAACACTTTAAACCCCACCATCACAACACTTGAAAAAATTAGAAAAGATAAACTAAACGGTAAATACTTCTTCCAAGTCAAATACATTAACTGATCATAACGAAACCGAGGATACGAAGCTCGTATCCACAAAAACCCAACTACCAAAATTCCTACCTTCAATCCTATATTTATAATATTCATCGGAAATATCCTATTGAAAGGAGATCTCCCCCCTAAAAATAGAATTACTGACAACACTTTCATAAAAATAATTTTAGAATACTCAGCTATAAAAAACATAGCAAAAGGCCCCCCTGCATACTCAACATTATACCCAGAAACAATTTCTGACTCCCCCTCAGTTAAATCAAACGGCGCCCGATTAGTTTCCGCCAACGTGGAAACTAACCAAACCACAAACAATGGTAAACAACATAAACCCAGCCAAGATTCTTCTTGGCATTTCTCTATTACCTCAATTCTAAAACCTCCAGAAAATACCACTACCCTCAATAAAATCAAACCTAACCTTATTTCATAAGATATTGTCTGAGCAACAGCCCGAACCGCCCCCAAAAAAGAATAATTCGAATTAGAAGACCAACCTGAACCCAAAAGAGAATAAACCGACAAACTCGAAAGACCAACTACCAAAATCAAAGATAATTTAACTTTTAAAACAGAATAACCTACCGGTATAACACACCACAACAACAAAGCTATACCCAAAAACAAAACAGGAGAAAAAAAAAACAAGTAAGGCGACGCCCTCGAAGGCTTCAAAGTTTCCTTAATCAACAACTTAACTCCATCAGCAATAGGTTGTAATAAACCAAAAGGACCAACAATTTTAGGGCCCTTTCGAAGCTGCATATAGCCCAAAACCTTACGCTCCACTAAAGTCAACAAAGCAACAGACAAAAGTATAGGAACTACAAAACTTACAGATTTAATTAATAACACTAACTGAGCCATAACTAAAAAGAGGACTCGAACCTCTGGTAAAGAAAACTTAGATTTCTTGCATTAACCTCTTTGCTACTCTAGCAATCACTATATATAATATATTTATATCTTATTCTTGACTATCAACAAGAACCCTTTGATTGGAAATCAAAAATACTATTATATACTTATAAGACCTTAATAAGAAAGGGAATTAAACCCCCATAACTAGATTTACAATCTACCACATTTCTTTCTGCCATCTCATCCCAAAGAACTAGTTAAAATTAACCTTGGACTGTCAGACCAAAATTACTGGTAACCATCCCAGTGTTCTTTAAAATAAAGGGCGGTATCTATCCTTCCATTTTTGGGGTATGAACCCAAAAGCTTATAATTAGCTTACTTTACTTGGTAAAGCTTTACAGCTAAGCATTTCTTTTACACAGAAAAAATATTTGTGCAACTCAAATTATCTTGAAAGTTCTGACGGAATACCAACCGCATCTATAGATTTGCAATCTAAAATGTTATTTACACTACAAAACCCAGAGATTAAAAAATTTCCATTCTTATTTAAAACTTTGAAGGTTTTTAGTTTACTTAACTTAAATCCCTTTTATATATAGTGAATTTAGTTTAAAAGATAAAACATTTAATTTGCATTTAAAAACTTCAAGTTTAACCCCTGAAATCCACAAAACTAAGAAAGGGATTAGAACCCTTGAATAACAAATCCTAAATCTGCCGCATTCACCACTTTGCTACCTCAGTCTGAGTTGACAAGTATTGATCTTGTTATCTCCTGGTTAACGGCCAATTGCCTTTCCACTAGGCTACAACCCATTAGAAAGTAGTATAACGGCAATACATAGAACTTTGATTTCTTAACTACAAGTTCAATTCTTGTCTTTCTAATCAGAAAAGTAAAATTTCCATATTTACACTAACAACTCCCAAAGCTATCATTCTTATTAAACTATTTCCTGTTTATATTATATATAATAAAATTATAAACCATGAAATTAACACGATGATTTTTTTCTACCAAACACAAGGATATTGGTACTCTTTATTTAATATTTGGAGCCTGAGCAGGTATGGTTGGAACAGCAATGAGTGTTATAATACGAGCTGAACTTGCCCAACCTGGATCCCTCCTCCAAGACGACCAAATCTACAAAGTAATCGTAACAGCCCACGCTCTAGTTATGATCTTCTTCATGGTAATGCCCATAATGATTGGAGGATTTGGTAAATGATTAATCCCTCTCATGATAGGTGCTCCCGACATGGCCTTTCCCCGAATGAAAAAAATGAGATTCTGACTCATCCCCCCTTCCTTCCTTTTACTCATAGCCTCTGCCGGGGTAGAAAGAGGAGCTGGTACCGGTTGAACCATATACCCCCCCCTGTCTAGGGAACTAGCTCATGCTGGAGGTTCAATTGACCTCGCCATCTTCTCCCTTCACCTCGCAGGTGCCTCCTCAATCCTAGCATCTATAAAATTTATTACCACTATAATAAATATGCGAACCCCTGGAGTGTCCTTTGACCGCCTTCCTCTTTTCATTTGATCAGTCTTCGTCACAGCCTTTCTTCTCCTTTTATCACTTCCAGTGCTAGCAGGGGCTATCACAATGCTTTTAACCGACCGAAACATTAAAACTACTTTCTTTGACCCCGCCGGAGGAGGTGACCCCATACTTTTCCAACACCTATTCTGATTTTTTGGCCACCCTGAAGTTTATATACTTATTCTTCCCGGATTTGGTATGATTTCTCACATTATCGCACATTACTCAGGAAAGACAGAACCCTTTGGATACCTGGGAATGGTATACGCCATAGTATCGATTGGAATCCTAGGATTCCTAGTATGAGCCCACCACATGTTTACTGTTGGAATGGACGTAGACACTCGAGCCTACTTCACAGCCGCAACTATGATCATTGCCGTACCAACAGGCATAAAGGTCTTCAGATGAATGGCCACTCTTCAAGGAAGAAACTTACGTTGAGACACCCCCCTCCTTTGAGCCCTAGGTTTTGTATTCCTCTTTACCCTCGGAGGTTTAACCGGTGTAATACTTGCAAACTCTTCCATAGACATTATATTACATGATACCTACTATGTAGTAGCCCACTTCCATTACGTATTATCAATGGGAGCTGTATTTGCTATATTCGCAGGATTTACACATTGATTCCCCTTATTTTCAGGAGTTGGTCTCCATCATCTGTGAAGAAAGGTGCATTTTACCCTTATGTTCATAGGAGTTAACCTCACTTTCTTTCCACAACATTTCCTTGGACTTGCAGGAATGCCCCGACGCTACTCTGATTATCCAGATGCATATACCCTTTGAAACACTATCTCTTCCATAGGTTCTACCATATCATTAGTAGCCACTCTACTATTCATATTTCTCATCTGAGAAGCTTTCTCATCACAACGAATAACCCTCCCCCCCGAATTTTCTACTTCTTCATTAGAATGACAATATTCCTCATTCCCTCCTTCCCATCACACCTTCGATGAAATACCTTCCACCGTCTACTCAATAAAGTAATCAGGAATTAGTTTAATAAAAACATTTAATTTCGACTTAAATAATTTTGGCTCACATCCAAAATTCCCTTATTACATCCCTCCTCATTATGATTCTATCAACTTTTTACCTCGGAATATTAGGTATACTCATCAATCGCCTACACTTCCTCTCCATCTTACTTTGTCTAGAACTTCTATTAATATCCCTTTTTCTAGGATTTACAATCTGATCCTTTAAACTCAAAACTCACTTCCTTTTTTCAAAAAAACTAATTCTACTTACCTTATCAGCCTGTGAAACTAGCGCAGGTCTATCACTTATGGTCGCACTATCCCGTTCCCATAATTCCGATCTAGTTTCACAAATAAACATATTACAACATTAAATGGCAAACTGAACCCAACTAGGATTACAAGATGCATCTTCCCCCCTAATGGAAGAATTAATTTACTTCCACGACTACACGCTCATTATACTTACCCTTATTACTGTATTAGTCTCCTACGGTCTCGCTTCCCTAATATTTTCCACTAAAACTAATCGATTTTTCCTAGAAGGACAAGGATTAGAAACAGTATGAACTATTATCCCCGCAATTATCCTAATATTCATAGCCCTTCCTTCCCTTCAACTCCTCTACCTTATGGATGAAGTTAAAAATCCTTTTCTCACAATAAAGACCATAGGCCATCAATGATATTGAAGCTATGAATATGCCGACTACCGAAACCTAGAATTTGACTCCTACATGATACCCACCTCCGATCTTTCTCCCGGAAACCCACGACTACTTGAAGTAGATAACCGACTAATCCTCCCCTCTCAAACACCAATACGCGTACTAATCACCTCTTCAGATGTCCTCCATTCTTGAACTATTCCATCTTTAGGAATCAAGATGGACGCTGTCCCAGGCCGGCTCAACCAAGTTAAATTCTTCATCTCTCGATCCGGACTTTTCTATGGACAATGCTCAGAAATCTGCGGAGCAAACCACAGATTTATGCCCATAGTAATTGAAGCTATTAAATTTTCTAATTTCGAAAACTGAGTATCAACCTTCCTAAATGAATCTTTGATAAGCTAATAAGGTAGCATCAAACTCTTAATTTGAATTTAAGTGAAAACCCCCCACCCACTATCAAAGATATGCCTCAACTTAACTTAACATGATGAATCTTCAATTTTACCCTTGGTTGACTCTCACTTATCATTATATTCACCATACTTATTAAAACATACTTTAACCTGCACAACATAAGTATCAAGAACTCACCTTCCAAAAACCTTATTGTCAAAAAATGATTGTGAACCTAAAAAGAATTTTTAGTCAATTTGCACCTAACCTAATCCTCCTTATTCCCATAACCTTAATAACCATAACCCTAAATCTGCTATGACTTTTTTTTTCCAAAAAATCCAAATGACTCCCCACCCGAAGTAACTTCCTTATTTCAACCTTCCACCAAAAAATCATAAAAATAATCTTTCAACAAACCAACCCAAATACTGCTCCCTGAATCCCCCCCTTTACTGCAGTATTCATTTTCATCTTCTCAATTAAAACTCTTGGCCTATTACCATATGCCTTTACCGCTACCAGCCATATCTCCCTTACCTATAGCATTGGTATACCTATATGAATGTCTGTTAATATTCTAGGCTTCTACCTAGCATTTAACAGACGACTAAGCCATCTAGTTCCCCAAGGAACTCCTGCCTACCTCATCCCCTTAATGGTAATAATAGAGACCTTAAGACTATTTGCTCAACCCATAGCCCTCGGACTCCGATTAGCTGCCAACCTCACTGCTGGCCACCTCCTTATCTACCTCTTATCCACCGCAATTTGAATTTTAAGGTCTTCCATTATTATCGCAACCACAACACTCATTATTTTCTTTTTCCTTTTTCTACTAGAAATAGGAGTAGCTTGTATCCAAGCTTACGTATTTACAGCCCTTATTCACTTCTATCTTGCCCAAAATCTTTAACTTTTATAAAAATTATGACCCACCAACACCCCTACCACCTCGTTGACCAAAGTCCTTGACCTCTCACAAGAGCAATAAGAATCTTTATGATAACATCCGGCCTCATACTCTGATTTCACACCAAAAACAACCTTCTATTCTTTATCGGTATTATCCTATTAATTCTTACAATTATAAGATGATGACGAGACATAATACGAGAAGCCACCTTTCAAGGAAACCACACCCTCCCTGTAAAAAAAGGACTGCGCTATGGTATGATTCTATTCATTACATCCGAAATCTGTTTTTTCTTCGCCTTTTTCTGAGCTTTCTTTCATAGTAGACTAGCCCCAACTATAGAACTCGGTGTATCATGACCCCCCACTGGAATTAAACCTATTAAACCTTTTCTAGTTCCCCTACTAAAAACAGCTGTTCTCCTTTCTTCTGGAATTACAGTAACATGAGCTCACCATAGAATTTTATCCAAAAATCGTAAAGAAGCAATCCAAGCTCTTTTCATCACCTCTCTACTTGGTTTATACTTCACAGCTCTCCAAGCCTGAGAATATTTCGACTCTCCTTTTACTATAGCAGACAGTATTTATGGTTCTACCTTTTTTGTCGCCACAGGCTTCCACGGATTCCACGTCCTAGTAGGAACCACTTTTCTAATAATATGCTTTCTTCGACTTTTAACCTTCCACTTCTCTGATAATCACCACTTTGGCTTTGAAGCCGCAGCCTGATACTGGCACTTCGTTGATGTAGTCTGACTATTCCTATATGTGTGTATATACTGATGAGGCTCTTAAGAGAAAAAAGGACTCAAACCTTTATCATTTTAGTTTCAAGCTAAATACATTCCCATCTGCCATTTCTCCCCTATTATATAAAACAATAAAATGTTCAAACTATTTATAGCCACTCTATCAATTATTTTCATAACCAGATTAATTACCCTTGCTGCTCACATCCTCCCTTCACGAAAAACAAAATCCGAAAAGTCTTCACCTTACGAATGTGGATTCGACCCCTTAAACTCCGCACGAATCCCTTTTTCTTTTCGATTTTTTCTAGTAGCTATCCTATTTCTCCTCTTTGACCTAGAAATAGCGCTACTATTTCCATACCCCACAGCCACATTTCTCCTAAATCCCTATAAAACAACAATCACAGCCATTTTATTCCTAATTATTCTAATAATTGGCCTTATATTCGAATGAATTAAAGGAGGCCTAGACTGAGCAGAATAACTACCCCCCAATTA